ATGATAATTTTAAATATAGGAATTATTTTTTTTATTATATATATTGTAGGTAATTTAATTTTTGTTTCTAAACATAAACATTTATTAGTTGTTTTATTAAGTTTAGAATTTATTGTTTTAAGAATTTTTTTTTTTATATTAATTTATTTAAGTAATATTGATTATAATTTATATATATTAATAGTTTTTTTAGTATTTTCTGTTTGTGAAGGGGCTTTAGGGTTATCTATTTTAGTTTCTATAATTCGTACTCATGGAAATGATTATTTTCAAAGATTTAATTTATTAAATTAATAAATAAAAATGATAAAATTTTTAATAATAATAATTTTTATAATTCCTTTATGTTTTTTAAAAAATATATTTTGAATGGTTCAAATAATATTATTTTTAATAATATTATTATTTATAAATATATCAATATCTTTAAATTTATTTTGTAATTTAAGATATATATATTCATGTGATATTATATCATATGGTTTGATTATATTAAGAATTTGAATTTCAATTTTAATAATTATAGCTAGAGAAAATTTATTAAAAATAAATTTTTATGTTAATTTTTTTTTGTTTAATGTTATTTTTTTATTAATTATATTATTTTTAACTTTTAGAGTAATAAATATGTTTATATTTTATTTATTTTTTGAAGGTAGATTAATTCCTACATTATTATTAATTATTGGTTGAGGTTATCAACCTGAACGAATTCAAGCTGGAATATATTTATTATTTTATACTTTATTTGTTTCTTTACCATTGTTGATTGGTATTTTTTATATTTTTAATGAAATAAATTGTATAATAATTTATTTTATAAAATTTATTAATTTTAATAAATTTTTATTATATTTTTCAATAATTTTAGCTTTTTTAGTAAAAATGCCAATATATTTTGTTCATTTATGATTACCAAAAGCTCATGTAGAAGCTCCTGTTTCTGGTTCTATAATTTTAGCTGGAATTATATTAAAATTAGGGGGTTATGGATTATTACGATTAATAATTATTTTACAAGAAATTAATATGAAATTAAATTATATTTGAATTGTTGTTAGTTTAATTGGTGGATTTTATATTAGATTAAAATGTTTTTGTCAGACTGATATTAAATCTTTAATTGCTTATTCATCTGTAGCTCATATAAGAATTGTTATTTGTGGTATTATAGTAATAAATTATTGAGGATTTATAGGTTCTTATATTTTAATAATTGGTCATGGTTTATGTTCTTCAGGAATATTTTGTTTAGCTAATATTAGATATGAACGACTACATAGTCGAAGATTATATATTAATAAAGGAATAATAAACTTTATACCTTCTATAAGATTATGATGATTTTTATTAATGTCTTCAAATATAGCAGCTCCTCCAAGATTAAATTTAATAGGAGAAATTAGATTAATTAATAGATTAATAAGATGATCTTGATTTTCTATAATTATATTAATAATAATTTCTTTTTTTAGAGCTGGGTATAGATTATATTTATATTCTTTTGTTCAACATGGAAAATACTATTCTGGAATTTATAGATATTATATAGGAGTTTCTCGTGAATATTTAATATTAATATTACATTGATTACCTTTAAATATTTTAGTATTAAAAATTGATTTTAGAATAATTTGATTTTATTTAAATAATTTAAAAAAAATATTGATTTGTGGTGTCAAAAATATGATTAAAAATCATTTTAAATTATTAATAATTTAAAATATTCAATTTGTTTTATTTCTTTTTTATTTTTATTTTTAATAAGAATATTAAATTTTTTTTTTATAGTTTATTTTATTATAAATAATATAATTATTTTAATAGAATGAGAAATTATTTCTTTTAATTCAATTAGAATTATCATAAGAATTTTATTAGATTGAATATCTTTATTGTTTATAATGTTTGTTTTTTTAATTTCTTCTGTTGTTATTTATTATAGAAAAAGATATATAAGTTCTGAATTAAATTTAAATCGATTTATTATTTTAGTTTTATTATTTGTATTTTCTATGATATTATTAATTATTAGTCCAAATATTATTAGTATTTTATTAGGGTGAGATGGTTTAGGTTTAGTTTCTTATTGTTTAGTAATTTATTATCAAAATTTAAAATCTTATAATGCTGGTATATTAACTGCTTTATCTAATCGTATTGGGGATGTTTTTATTTTAATAGTAATTGCTTGAATAATAAATTATGGAAGATGAAATTATATTTTTTATTTAGAATTTATGAATAATGATTGAGAAATAAATTTAATTAGAAGAATAATTATTTTAGCAGCTATAACAAAAAGTGCTCAAATCCCTTTTAGATCTTGATTACCAGCTGCAATAGCTGCTCCCACACCTGTTTCTGCTTTAGTTCATTCATCTACTTTAGTAACAGCTGGAGTATATTTATTAATCCGTTTTAATATAATATTATTAGATACTTTTTTTTTAAAATTATTATTATTATTATCTGGATTAACAATATTTATAGCTGGGATTTCTGCTAATTATGAATTTGATTTGAAAAAAATTATTGCTTTATCAACTTTAAGACAATTAGGATTAATAATAAGAATTTTAAGAATAGGATTACCAGATTTAGCTTTTTTTCATTTATTAACTCATGCAATATTTAAAGCTTTATTATTTATATGTGCTGGAGTTATTATTCATATAATAAATAATATTCAAGATATTCGATTTATAGGAGGAATTAGAATATTTATTCCTTTAACTTCATTATGTATAAATATTTCTAATATAGCTTTATGTGGAATTCCTTTTTTAGCTGGGTTTTATTCTAAGGATTTAATTTTAGAAATAGTAAGATTTAGAAATTTAAATTTAAGAATTTTTTTTTTATATTATATTTCTACAGGATTAACTATATTTTATACTTTTCGTTTAATTATATATTTAATAATTAATGATTATAATTTATTAAGAATTTATAATTTATATGATGAAGATTATGTAATATTAAAAAGTATATTTGTTTTATTATTTATAAGAGTTGTAAGAGGAAGATTTTTAAGATGAATAATTTTTTCTTACCCTTATATAATTTATTTACCTTTTAATTTAAAGATAATAGTAATTTATGTTAGTTTAATTGGTGGATTTATAGGATATTTAATTAGAAATATAAATATTTATTCTATAAATAAATTTATTAAAACTTATAATTTAAGTAATTTTTTATGTTTAATATGATTTATACCTAATTTATCTACTTATGGTTTAAGATACTATTTTCTTAGATTTGGTCAAAGTTTATTGAAAAATATTGATTTAGGATGAAGAGAATTATATAGAGGTTGAGGAATAATAAAAATTATAAAAAAATATTCTTTATTTTATAATATTTTTCAAATAAATAATTTTAAAATTTATTTATTTAGATTTATTTTATGAATAATTATTATGTTAATATTAATAAATATTTAATAAAAATTTAAATAGCTTATATATAAGAGTGTAATATTGAAGATATTAAGGAGATAAATTTATCTTTAAATAATATTTATAAAAAAAAATTTTTTATTTTTACAATGAAAATGTAAAGTTTTAATTAAACTATATAAATAGAAATATTAATGGAATTTAACCACTAAAAATTAAGTTAGCAGCTTAATTTTATTCTTTATATTTCTTAATAAATATATAAATTTAATTGGAATTAGTTATTCAATTTTATCATTAACAGTGATATACCTCTATTTTGGTTTCAATTAAAAATAAGGAGTATAAATAACTCTTTCTTTTAAGTCGAAATTAAATGCAAAATTGCTTCTTATTTATAAATAAATTAAGATAAATTGAAGTTTCAATATTTTTTGAATGCAAATCAAATGTTTTAAATAAACTATAATCCTATATATATATATATATATATATATATTATTTATTTATTTATATTTATTTTGTTCAATTTAATATATTTTGATTTCATTCATGATATAATCCAATTAATAAAATTAATAAAAAGAAAAATCTAATTTTTGTTCAAAAAATAAAATTTACTAATTTAAATAATGGAATAATAGGAAAAATTAAAGCAATTTCTACATCAAAAATTAAAAAAATAACTGTAATTAAAAAAAAATGTAATGAAAAAGGAATTCGAGCTGAAGATTTAGGATCAAACCCACATTCAAATGGTGAACATTTTTCTCGATCTGAAAATGTTTTTTTAGATAAAATAATAGAGATAAATATTATAATATTAGAAATTAATAAAATAATTAATAAAATATTTGTTATTAAAATAATTATTTATATTAAATTTATTATTTAAACTTTTTGATTGGAAATCAAATATACTAAATATATTATATAAATAAATTAATTTCCTCATCAATAAATTGAAATATAGAGGAATAATCATACTACATCTACAAAATGTCAATATCATGCTGCTGCTTCAAATCCAAAATGATGATTTCTTGAAAAGTGATTATTTAAATGACGAATTAAACAAATTAGTAAAAATAAAGTACCAATAATAACATGAAGACCATGAAATCCTGTAGCTATAAAAAATGTTGATCCATAAATTCTATCTGCAATAGTAAATGGAGCTTCATAATATTCATATGCTTGAAGAATAGTAAAATAAATTCCTAAAATAATAGTAATAAATAAACCTTGAGTTATTTGTGTATTGTTATTTTCTATAATAGCATGATGAGCTCAAGTAACTGAAATTCCAGATCTAATTAAAATAATTGTATTAAGTAAAGGAATTTGAAATGGATTAAATGGAATAATACTTGTAGGAGGTCAAATTATACCAATTTCAATATTTGGTGCTAATCTACTATGAAAAAAAGCTCAAAAAAAAGAAACAAAAAAAAAAATTTCTGATACAATAAATAAAATTATTCCTCATCGAAGTCCTTTAGTTACTAATATAGTATGTTTACCTTGAAAAGTTCCTTCTCGACAAATATCTCGTCATCATTGATATATAGTTAAAATAACAATTAAATAACCTAAAATTAATAAATTTATTCTAAAATTATGGAATCATTTTACTATTCCTGTAACTAAAACTATAACTCCAATAGCTCCTGTTAAAGGTCATGGACTATAATCAACTAAGTGAAATGGGTGATTAAAAGTTGTTTTCATTAATTTACTTCTCTAGAATATAATGTACTTAAAATTGCAATTACATAAGATTGAATAACCGCAACTGCTGATTCTAAAATTAATAAAAGAATTTGAATTAAAACTAAGATTATAATAAAATAAGAAGGTATATTAGTTCCAGTTCCACTAAGTAAAGTTATTAATAAATGACCTGCAATTATATTAGCTGTTAATCGAACAGCTAAAGTACCTGGACGAATAATATTTCTAATTGTTTCAATTAAAACTATAAATGGTATTAAAATTGAAGGTGTTCCTTGTGGAATTATATGGATAAATATATGTTGAGAATTATTAATTCATCCATAAATTATGAATCTAAGTCATAATGGTAATGAAATAGATAATGATAAAGTTAAATGACTTGTTCTAGTAAAAATATAAGGAAATAATCCTAAAAAATTATTAAATAAAATAAAAGAAAATATGGAAATAAAAATAAAAGTTGATCCTTGAAAATAATTATTTTTTAATAAAGTTTTAAATTCATTATGAAGTTTTGATAAAATAAAATTTCAAAAAAAAAAATGTCGATTAGGAATTAATCAAAATGAATAAGGAATAAATATAATTCCTAAGATAGTTCTAATTCAATTAAATGGAATATTAAATAAATTAGTAGAAGGATCAAAAATTGAAAATAAATTACTTATCATTTTCAATATAAATTTTTTATTTTAAAATTTAAATTTTCATTTTTATTTGAAATTTTATTATTATAAATATAATAATTTATAATATTAAAAATTAAAAAAATAAATAAAAAAAAAAAAAAAGAAATTAATCAATTAATAGGTATTATTTGAGGAATAAAAGAATATTACTTAAATTGTAATAATTTAAATTTGACATATTTATGTTATTATTTAACTAATTCTTTGAGTTAATTTTATTTAATTTTTCATTAGAAGTAATTGCTAATTTACTATAAAATGGTTTAAGAGACCAGTACTTGCTTTCAGTCATCTAATGATGAATAATTATTAATTCAATTAATAAAGTTTTTAATTGAGATTCTTTCAATTACAATAGGTATAAAACTATGATTAGCTCCACAAATTTCTGAACATTGTCCATAAAAAATTCCAGGTCGATTAATAAAAAAATTAGTTTGATTTAATCGACCTGGGTTAGCATCTACTTTAACTCCTAATGAAGGTACAGTTCAAGAATGAATTACATCAGTTGCAGTAACTATAATTCGAATTTGATTATTTATTGGTAAAACAATTCGATTATCAACATCTAATAATCGAAATCTATTAGGTAATATTTCATTTGAAGGAATTATATATGAATCAAATTCAATATTATGAAAATCTGAATATTCATAACTTCAATATCATTGATGACCAATTGATTTTAATGTAATTAATGGATTATTTAATTCATCTAATAAATATAATAAACGTAAAGAAGGTAATGCAATAAAAATTAAAGTAATAGCTGGTAAAATAGTTCAAATTAATTCAATTATTTGACCTTCTAAAAGAAATCGATTAATATATTTATTAAATAATAAACTTGTTATTAAATATCCTACTAAAATTGTAATTATAATTAAAATAATTAAAGTATGATCATGAAAGAAAATAATTTGTTCTATTAATGGTGAAGCTCTATTTTGTAAATTAAGATTTGATCATGTTGCCATTTCTAAAAAAAGGATAATCCTTTATAAATGGGGTTTAAATCCATTACATATAATCTGCCATATTAGAAGTTACTTAAAATTGGAAGTTCATTATATGAATGTTCAGCAGGAGGAAGATTTTGATATCATTCAATAGAAGAAGATAAATTTAAAGTAAATAAACTAATACGTTGATTAATTATAGATTCTCAAATAATAATTAATATTAATATAACAGCTAATAAAGAAATATAAGATCCTAAAGATGAAATAATATTTCATGAAATATAAGAATCAGGATAATCTGAGTATCGACGAGGTATACCAGCTAATCCTAAAAAGTGTTGAGGAAAAAAAGTTAAATTTACTCCTAAAAATATAATAAAAAATTGAATTTTTAATAAATAAGGATTTAAAGATAATCCTGTAAATAATGGATATCAATGAATAAAACCTCCTATAATAGCGAATACTGCTCCTATAGATAATACATAATGAAAATGAGCTACAACATAATAAGTATCATGTAGAGTGATATCAATAGATGAATTTGATAAAATTACTCCTGTTAATCCTCCTACTGTAAATAAAAATACAAATCCTAATCTTCATAGAATTGAAGGGGAATAATTAATTTGTGTTCCATGGAAAGTGGCTAATCATCTAAAAATTTTAATTCCAGTAGGTACTGCAATAATTATAGTTGCAGATGTAAAATAAGCTCGAGTATCAATATCTATTCCAACTGTAAATATATGATGAGCTCATACAATAAATCCTAATAATCCAATTGCTAATATAGCATAAATTATACCTAAACAACCAAATGTTTCTTTTTTTCCTCTTTCTTGGGAAATAATGTGAGAAATTATCCCAAATCCTGGTAAAATTAAAATATAAACTTCGGGATGACCAAAAAATCAAAATAAATGTTGATATAAAATTGGATCTCCTCCTCCAGCAGGGTCAAAAAATGAAGTATTTAGATTACGATCTGTTAAAAGTATTGTAATAGCTCCTGCTAAAACTGGTAATGATAATAATAATAAAAATGCTGTAATACCAACAGCTCAAACAAATAGGGGTATTTGATCAAAAGATAAATTATTTAATCGTATATTAATAATAGTTGTAATAAAATTAATAGCTCCTAAAATTGATGAAATTCCAGCTAAATGTAAAGAAAAAATAGCTAAATCTACTGATCTACCTCCATGAGCAATATTTGATGAAAGGGGGGGATAAACTGTTCATCCTGTTCCAGCTCCATTTTCTACAATTCTTCTTGAAATTAATAATGTTAAAGATGGGGGAAGAAGTCAAAAACTTATATTATTTATTCGAGGAAAAGCTATATCTGGTGCTCCTAATATTAAAGGTACTAATCAATTTCCAAATCCACCAATTATAATAGGTATAACTATAAAAAAAATTATAATAAAAGCATGAGCTGTAACAATAGTATTATAAATTTGATCGTCTCCAATTAAAGATCCGGGGGTTCCTAATTCAGCTCGAATTAGTAATCTTAATGAAGTTCCTACTATTCCTGCTCAAATTCCAAAAATAAAATATAAAGTTCCAATATCTTTATGATTTGTTGAATAAAGTCATTTTCGCTAATAAAATGGCTGAGATTAAGCGATAAATTGTAAATTTATTAACGAGAGTTATTCTCTTTTATTAATATAATTAGTCTTATATTCAATTTAATATGATATAAAATTGCAAATTTTAAGGAATAGTTTACTATTAAGGCTTAAAGAATATTTCTTTATAAATAATTTTGAAGATTATTAGTTTAATTTAACTTAAAACCTTAAAAAAAAAAAAAAGTTCTAATAATTATTCCTATTAAAGAAAAAAAAGATAAAAAATTAATTATTAAAAAATGATTATTTTTAATAAAAATTTTAAATCATTTTATTTTTAAATAATTAAATATAAATGATGAATATCTGATTCGAATATAAAAAAATAATATAATTAATCTTATTATTACAAAAATAAAAGTTAATATATATATATTATTTATAATTAAAAAATTAATTACAATTCATTTTGGAAAAAATCCAATAAAAGGAGGTAATCCTCCTAAAGATAAAAAATTAATTAATAAATTAATTTTAATAAAAAAATTTATATTGTTAATAAATAATTGATTAATAAAATTTATATTTAATATGTAAAATAAAAAACATATAATTCTAATTAAAAAAGAATATATTCTAAAATAAAATATTCATAAATTTTCACTAATTATAATTGATGACAATATTCATCCTAAATTATTAATAGATGAAAAAGCTATTAATTTTCGTAAAGAAGTTTGATTTAATCCTCCAATAGCTCCAATAATAATATTTATAATAATAATAAATAAAATAAATTTATTATTTATATTATATGAAAGAAGAATAATAGGGGTAATTTTTTGTCAAGTTATTAAAAAAAAATTATTAATTCAAGATAATCCATCTACAATATTAGGAAATCAAAAATGAAAAGGAGCAGATCCTATTTTTATTAATATAGAGGAATTTATTATAATTGAAATAAAATTATTTATTTCAAAATTTTTTATTAAAATTAATTTAATTAAAATTGTGAATAAAAAATTAATTGATGCGATAGATTGAGTTAAAAAATATTTCAGTGAAGCTTCTGTTGATAATAAATTATTAGAATTAGAAATTAGGGGGATAAATCTTAAAAGATTAATTTCTAAACCAATTCAACATCCAAATCATGAATTTGAAGAAATTGAAATTAATGTACTAAAAATTAAAATAAAAAAAAAAAATATTTTATTAGAATTTATAATAAAAAAAATTTAAAATAAAATTAAATAATTTTTTTATGAATTAAAAATTCATTAAATTTAAATTATATTTTAGTGTAAGATGCACAATAGTTTTTGATACTATTAGATATAGTTTAATTCTATAAAATATAATAAAGGTAAATATTAATTTACTTAATTTATCCTATCAGAATAATCCTTTAATCAGGCACTTTATTTTTAAAAAAAAGGTTTTTCCTTTATAGTTGGGGTATGAACCCAAAAGCTTATCTTAGCTTATTTTTAATAATTTTTTTTATTTATATGTAAAATTATTAAAAACGGTTTAATATATATATATATATATATATTAAATATTTAATTTATTATAAATATATAAATTTAATAAATTATTGAAAAAATTAATATTAATTATATTAATATAATATTATCTATATGAATTATAATTGTTTATTATTTATTTTGTATTTAATATTAATATTATAAAAAGAAAGAAAAAGAAATTATTAAATATTTATTATTGATTATTAAATATTTTAATATAAAAAAAAAAAAAAAAAATTCTATTTAAAAAAAGTTATCTTTAAATAAAAAATTTTTTATAGTTTATAAATTTCATTAAAAGTTTATTTTACATATAAATTTTAGTGTTTAATTTAATATATTTTAATAATATTTTATTATATTTAAATAGTAATTAATATTAAATTATTTAAGAAATTAAGATTTAGTAATATTTGAATTAATAACAAATTTTGTGCCAGCAGTTGCGGTTAAACAAAATATTAAATTGAATTTTTTTAGTAATTAATAAACAATAAATAATAATAATAAAAATTTTAAATTATTAGGTGAAATTTTAATTTAATTAAAATTTATTTTTATTTTGTGAATTAATAAATTTTATAAAAAACTAGGATTAGATACCCTATTATTAAAATTTAAATAAAATATACTTAAATAGTAAATAATTATTTATTGAAACTTAAATAATTTGGCGGTATTTTAGTTCATTTAGAGGAATCTGTTTAATAATTGATAATCCACGAATAAATTTACTTAATTTATAAATTTTGTATATCGTTGTTAAAAAAATATTTTTTAATAATATTAATATTTAAAATTTTTTATAATAAGTTAAATCAGATCAAGATGCAGATTATAATTAAGAATATAATGGATTACAATAAATTTATTTAAATGGATATTAATTTGTAATAATTAATTAAAAGTGGATTTAAATGTAATTTTATTAAATTTAATAAAATGATTAAAAATTGAAATATGTACATATTGCCCGTCGCTTTCATATATTATATAAATTGGAATAAGTCGTAACAAAGTAGAGGTACTGGAAAGTGTTTCTAGAAAGAACAAATTAGAGCTTGATAAAGTATTTCATTTACATTGAAAAGATATTAATAATTATTAATTAATTTGAGGGGGAAAAATTAATAAATTAATTTTAATAAAAAAATTTTTAATAAAATATTTAATGGGGGTTAAAGTATTTTATAAGAAAAAATTTATTAATTTATAAATAATTAGTATTGTGAAAGAATTTTGAAATATTTGAAATATTAATTAAAAAAAAAGTAATTTTAATTTAGTGTATCTTGGGTATCAGAGTTTATTAAAAATTTATTTATATTTAAAAATTTCTCGAATTTAAAAGAGATAATTAATTAAAAAAGTTATTGTTGCATAAATATTTTTAATAATTAATTGGAAATGAAATGTTAATCGTTTTTAAATATATCTAGTTTTTTTAGAAAAAAATTTAATTTTAAACTTTTTAAATAAAATGAATAAACTTAATTAATTAAGTTTATTTGAAAAAAGTTTTATATTTTAAGGGATAAGCTTTAATTTAAATTTATATATTAAAAAAAAAATTATATTGAAAATTATATAATTTATATTGTTAATAATTTATAATTTATTATAAATAATTTCATTTAAAATAAAATTTAAATTAAAAATTATATTTTTATAAAAAAATAATTTAAAATATTAAAAAATTAGTTATAATGATAAAATTAGTATATAAATTTAATTAAATTATAAATTTTAAGTAAATTAATTAAAAGGAATTCGGCAAATAAATATAAATATATTCACTTGTTTATCAAAAACATGTCTTTTTGAAAATAATATAAAGTCTAATCTGCCCACTGATTTTTAATTGAAGGGCTGCAGTATTTTGACTGTACAAAGGTAGCATAATCATTAGTCATTTAATTGATGACTTGTATGAAAGATTGGATGAAATATAAACTGTCTCTTAATTAAATTATAAAATTTAATTTTTTAATTAAAAAGTTAAAATAAATTAAAAAGACGAGAAGACCCTATAGAGTTTTATAAATATTTTAATTAAGATTATTTATATTAATTATAAATTAAAATTAAAATATTTATTTTGTTGGGGTGACAGAAAAATAAAATAAACTTTTTATAAAATTAATTATTTACATAAATAAGTGAGTAAATGATCCAATATTATTGATTATAAGAAAAAATTACCTTAGGGATAACAGCGTAATTTTTTTTTTTAGTTCAAATAAAAAAAAAAGTTTGCGACCTCGATGTTGGATTAAGATAAAATTTAAATGCAGAAGTTTAAAATTTTTGATCTGTTCGATCATTAAAATCTTACATGATCTGAGTTCAAACCGGTGTAAGCCAGGTTGGTTTCTATCTTTTATAAATTAAAATATTTTAGTACGAAAGGATTAAATATTTAAATTAAATTTATTATTTTGAATATTAATAATTTTTAATTTAGAATTATAAATTTAAAGCTATTTTGGCAGAAAAAATGTAATGATTTTAGAAGTCATAAATATATAATATTTAATTATATAGATAGTAAATGTTTTTATTTGACATTTATATAATTATTATTGGAATGTTAATTTTAATTATTGGAGTTTTAATTGGTGTTGCTTATTTAACTTTATTAGAACGTAAAGTTTTAGGTTATATTCAAATTCGTAAAGGACCAAATAAGGTAGGATTTATAGGAATTTTACAACCTTTTTCTGATGCTATTAAATTATTTACTAAAGAACAAACTTATCCTAATTTTTCTAATTATATATCTTATTATTTTTCTCCTGTAGTTAGTTTTATTTTGTCTTTGATTATTTGAATATTAATTCCTTATTATTTTAATTTAATTAGTTTTAATTTAGGTATTTTGTTTTTTTTATGTTGTACTAGAATAGGTGTTTATACTGTAATAATTGCAGGTTGATCTTCTAATTCTAATTATGCTTTATTAGGAGGATTACGATCTGTTGCTCAAACTATTTCTTATGAAGTAAGATTAGCTTTAATTTTAATATCTAGAATTATTATAATTATGGATTTTAATTTATTAGTATTTTCTTTTTATCAAAATATTATTTGATTTTTTATTTTAATATTTCCTTTATCTTTATGTTGAATAAGATCTATATTAGCTGAAACTAATCGTACTCCTTTTGATTTTGCTGAAGGTGAAAGAGAGTTAGTTTCTGGATTTAATATTGAATATAGAAGAGGAGGTTTTGCTTTAATTTTTTTAGCTGAATATTCTAGTATTTTATTTATAAGATTATTATTTGTCATAGTTTATTTAGGAGGTTTCAATTTAAGATTTATTTTTTATTTAAAAGTAATATTTATTTCTTTTTTATTTATTTGAGTTCGAGGTACATTACCTCGTTATCGTTATGATAAATTAATATATTTAGCTTGAAAAAGATATTTACCTGTTTCATTAAATTTTTTATTATTTTTTTTAGGATTTAAAATTTTTTTAATATAATTTAAATTATTTTTAGTATAAATTAATAGAATAATAATTCTTTCTTAAGTTTTCAAAACAAATGCTTATATTACAAGCTCATTAATTATAATAAAATAATAATAATAATTAATTTAAATTAATTAAATAATAAATTATCTCAATATTTACTAATAATAGGATTAATAATAAAATAAGAAAAATAAAGAACAGTTAAAATTTGACCTACTATAATATAAGGATCTTCAACTGGTCGAGCACCAATTCAAGTTAATAAAATAATAATAGTTACTAAAAATCAAAATATAATTTGATTAATAGGATAAAATTGAATTCCTTGAATTTTTTTATTAAAAGTAAAAGGTAAAATAATTAAAATTAAAATTGATATTACTAATGCAATAACTCCTCCTAATTTGTTTGGAATAGAACGAAGAATAGCATATGCAAATAAAAAGTATCATTCTGGTTGAATATGAACAGGAGTAACTAATGGATTAGCTGGAATAAAATTATCTGGATCTCCTAATAAATATGGATTAGTTAAAGTTAAAATAGTTAAAAAAAAAATTATAATAATAAATCCAATTAAATCTTTAAAAGTAAAAAATGGATGGAAAGGAATTTTATCTAAATTTCTATTTAATCCTAATGGGTTATTAGATCCTGTTTGATGTAAAAATAATAAATGAATTATAGTTATTATTAAAATAATAAATGGTAATAAAAAATGAAATGTATAAAATCGTGTTAATGTTGCATTATCTACTGCAAAACCCCCTCAAATTCAGTTTACTAATATTACTCCTAAAGATGGAATAGCTGAAAGTAAATTAGTAATTACTGTTGCTCCTCAGAAAGATATTTGTCCTCAAGGTAATACATATCCTATGAATGCTGTTCCTATTAATAAAAATAAAATTATTACTCCAACTATTCAGGTATATTTTAAATTAAATGATTCATAATATATTCCTCGTCCAATATGTAAATAAATACAAATAAAAAAAAAAGAAGCTCCATTTGCATGTAATGTTCGAATTAATCAACCATAATTTACATTTCGACAAATATAATTTACTCTATAAAAAGCTATTTCAATATTTGCTGTATAATATATAGTTAAAAATAATCCAGTTAAAATTTGAATAATTAAGCATAATGCTAATAAAGATCCAAAATTTCATCAAGCTGAAATATTGGAAGGTGAAGGTAAATCAATTAATGATCCATTAATGATTTTAATGATTGGATGGTTTTTTCGAATTGGTCTAAAAATATTATTTGTCATTTATATAATTTTTATATTGAAGAACGAATAGGACCATAAAAAATGTTAGTAATTTTTACTACTGAAATTAAAGTAATAAATAAATAAATTACTAATATTAATATAATTAAAAAATTTTGATTATTATATAATTTACTTAAATTAATTTTATTTTCATTATTAAAAAATAATATTAAATTATTAAAATTTTCTATATCTGAATTAATTGATATATTTATTCATGTAATATTTTTAAAAATAAATATTTGTAATAAAAATAAAATTATTACTCCAACTATTCAGGTATATTTTAAATTAAATGATGATTTAAATATTTCATTTGAAGCAATTCTAGAAACATAAATAAATAATACTAATAATCCTCCTAAAAATGTTAAAAATAAAATGTATGAAAATCAATAGGTTTTAATCATTATTCCAGATAATAAACAAGTTAATAAAGTTTGAATTAAAATTATAAGTCCTATTGAAATTGGATTATTTAAGAATAATATAATAATTGAAATAAATATTAATAAAAAAGAGAAAATTAATTTTGTAATTTCAAATCAAAGAATAGTTTAAAAAAAAATAATAATTTTGGAGATTATTGATAAAGAAATTCTTTTTCTTTGAAGTTTTTAAAGTAATAAACTTAATTTTGATTTACAAGACCAATGTTTTATTTTAAACTATAAAAACATAA